TCTATGATTCTGCTATGTACTAAAAGAATTTTATTGTAATGGAATAGAATATAGGAGGAATCGAATCCCTTGTATGAGTAAAAAGAATAAGTACAGTTTTGAATGTTTTGCTTATGTACAAAGTAACAACCAACCATTCTAATTGGATCAGTGAATCATTTTTCAGTCATTCATTGAATGATAAATCACTACAAGTGAGGGAGATACACGATTTAAATAACGGAAAATCAAATATTTTAAAATTGTATCTAGAATGACCGGAAAGGTAGAAACAAGACCGGATATAATTTGATCATTATGAGCAAATCCAAAATCTTTGTAGACAGATCCAATCATTAGTTCCCAACCGTGGGGCGAATGGAATCCTATACATAAATCAGTTACTAAAAGAATGGAAAAGGCTTTGATTGTGTCGCTTAAGTTATATAGAAATTCTTGAACCCAATAGTTAAGAATAACAAGTTCTTCATTACCTAGCATAGAATAACCACTTAGAATAACGAAACAGATCATATTTGTCGAGAAGTGCAAAATCGTATGGATACAATCTTCATTGTGCATCTTGATCAATTGGATCGTTTCGTTGTAGATTCCGATACGAAGCTTTTCTAGATGTGTTCCCGGGTATTCCTTTATCATTTCGTCCAAGAGTAAGAGTTCCTCTAATTCTATGAATTTTTTTAGAATACTCTTTTCTTGAATATCATTCAAAAAAATTTCGGATTGCCTAGTATCCCACCAATTAGTAACCCAAGATTCCAGACTTTTAGTAAATGAGAGAGAGATCCACCAGGGCAAAAATACTATAGATGCAAGATATAGAAGGGGAATGAATGCTTTCTTTTTTGCCATTTTTTCGTCTTTGAATTTTTAATGAACTCACCCCATTCGTTGACGCTATACGATACTAACTAATATTCCTATCAAGGATCAGTTCTATTACAAGTTATCGAGCCCACGAATCTATTCCCCGCTTTTTTTGTGTATGATTCAGCGGTTAGTACTTGAATTTATAAATAATACAGAAATGGAATAAAAAAGAATCCACTTAGAATAAAGAGATTGTTTCCAAATCCATCACTTGCTAAAATTCGAAGAGAGTGACCCCTTTCAATAAAGAAATGCATGAAAGAGCCCCTTCAAGTAACAAATATTATTCAGATTTTGAAACGAAAGAACTCCCTTTCTATCAAAATATCCAATTTTTTGAAAAAAAAAAAACGACGCATAGTCCGGGAATAATTGAGAGAATTTTCTGAAGAATATTGTGATTCTGATAAAAAAAATGACTACCAAAACAAGACAAAAAAGCTATCGTTATAAGCATCCCAATCGTTTGGTAATTAAGAAGTACAAAAAGGGATAAAAAGAAAGATTGATTGACAAAACAAAAAAAAAAGAGAATCTACAAGATATAATCTCTCTATTGAAAATAAAAAAAGCATTCATTCTTTTCATTTCAGTTTCAATTCATTTTTTAAAATACTTCAATTGGTACACGCAAGAAATAAGCCAATTCAGCAGCTTTTTGCTCAAGTTCTCGTGGAGTCAAATTCTCATCAGTACGAGTCAAAGGAATAGCGCCATGGCCTCTGATTTCCATATAAAGGACACGACGAGCATAAATACCCTCTTTCACTTCTATTCTGATGGACTGGACGTCTTTCATAAAGAATTGGAGGAAGATGCGACGATTTTTTCCAGGAAATCCCCAACGAAAAATACACACTATTCCTTCTTTTCTATCGAACCGATCATAACCACTACCTACATTCCACGAAATTGTGCACCACAAATAAGAGCTAATAAAGAGACCCGCAATTCCGTAGAAAGACATCACGATCCCCTGTGGAAAAAAAATGATTTGCGTAGGCGGAAATAAAGATATCAAATTTCTACCAAGATAACTGGAAATTCCAACTAATAAAAACCCTAATGAACCTAAAAAAAGGATAAAGGCCCAGCAGAAATTACTTGTTTTTCGAGACCCTGCTATAAGTTCTATCCATATATGTTCTGATCGCCAATTCATACTAGATCTAGTTGCATTTTATTGAAATTGAGAGAATAACCCAAATTAATTTGACTTTTTGTGTGTTTCCGAAATAACTCTCATCAACTAGCACTATTCTGATGTGAACTTTTATTTTAGGAGTAATTCATCGAATTGGTTAGATATAAAATAATAATATCCATTTCGTATGATTTCCTATAGATATCCACATACATATAGATATATTCACTTTATAAGGCATTCGCCCCGACCCCGATTTGATTTCGTTGCAAATAGCTATAATTTATTTACTCATATATCATGTTTACACACGAATAACAATAATAGTTTCTTTATGTTCGGGGGAAACCACATCACATATTTTATTCTAAGAAATAGATATCTGTGTTATGGTCTAAGTCTAAATCTTGAAAAAAAAAAACAAAATAGATGAGATTTAGCCCCATCATATCGATATCTAAAAAATCTTGTTTTTTTGAATATGAAGAGATAAAGAAGCCATCGCAATTGCCGGCAATATTAGGCCCACGAAAGGCACAAAAAAAGAGGGTAAATTTGTCATAAAATGGATACCTGGATTTACTATTTTTACCTGTTATTGTTATATTGTTATAAAGGTATCTTATAATCATTATTTAGAATTCATATAGAATTATACTAAGCATATCGAAGTGAGTATATGTGATATAATAAAAAATATATAAATATAATAAAATAAGTGCAAGGAATGTCGAACTAAATAAATATAATTTTTCATCTTTCTACATGAAATATATATATATATGATAATCGCCTTTTTTATTATCTTGTTTTTGTCTTATAATTTGAATTTCATAAAATGGAATAAAATAAAGAAAGAGTTTCTTACAACTTCCTGAAAAATTTGTTACAATCCGATCCGGGAATAGGGAGTCTTAGTAAAACTGGGGATTCTAAAAAAATATCGAAAGATGCAAGATTCTGTACTTTTCACTTTTAAATTTTCTATATTTGAATTATATACACATAAGAAGAGAACGTGAAATTCGCTTTATTCTCCTGGCCTAATTTTAATTTAGCGGAAGAAGGAATGCATTCTTTTTTTTTGATAGAGGTTTTTCCTGATTAGTAATCGGGAATGTCGGTAAAAAAAAAATGATCCGCATAATTCTTTTTACAATTAAATCTTATGTTATCAAATGCTACCAAGCCAAAATCCATTCTACGGATTTTGGCTTTGATTTCTATAAACTAAATAACTACTCGTTTTATAAAAAAAAAAATAATAATTTATATTTTGATTAATTAATATATTTTTTTTATTAAGGATCCACTTGATTGAATTTTGATTCAGAGAAAAGAAAGCGTGGAGCTGAAATAACTCACTCAGAACGTCTTTTAAAAGATTACGTGGTACGATTAGGTCGAATTGGCCCTTATGGAATAAATATTCAGCCGTTTGTGAGCCCTCAGGTACTGTCGTATTCAATGTTTGTTCAATTACTCTTTTACCCGCAAATGCAATGTAGGCATTGGGTTCGGCAATAATGATATCGCCCAACATACCAAAACTGGCTGTCACCCCACCAGTAGTAGGAGATGTAAGGATTGATACATAGAATAACTTTTTCTTTGATTGATAATCATATAAAGCGGAAGCTATTTTAGCCATTTGCATCAAGCTCAAACTTCCTTCTTGCATGCGTGCTCCTCCGGAAGCACACACTAGAATAAGAGGCAAAAACCGATTGGTAGCATATTCGATCAAACGAGTGATCTTCTCGCCAACTACGGAGCCCATACTACCCCCCATAAACTGAAAATCCATAACCCCAATTGCTATGGGAATACCGTTTAGTTGACCTGTGCCTGTTTGAACAGCCTCAGTTAATCCTGTTTTTCTTTGATAAGAATCAATACGATCTTTGTAAGATTCCTCTTCCAACGGAAATTCAATGGTATCCACAGAGACCATATCTTCATCCATAGGAACCCAAGTACCTGGATCAATCAAAAGTTCTATTCTATCTGAACTACTCATTTTCAAATGATGTCCACAGTGTTCGCAAATATTCATTTTTGATTTCAAAAATTTCTTATAATTTAATCCATAACAATTTTCGCATTGAACCCATAAATGCCTATATTTTTGAGTAAAATCTAGATCATTAGAATTTTCCGTTTCTGTTATAGTTAACTCACTACCAGCCGGACTCGTTTTTATACTTGAACTCTGGGTTTCACTACTATTTCTGCTTTCATCAAAAATGTAACTAGAAATGTAATTGTCATTGTAATTGACAATACCACTTAAAATGTAACTATCAATACAAATTTGAGAACGAAAATAGCTGTCAATACAGCTAGTAATGTGTTTATTCCAACTATATTTAGTATCATATATGTAAGGATCATAGTGGGGATCATCACTATTAGATACACTATTTAGATAACAAAAATTCCGAGAATTAGAAAAAGAGCTTTCTAGTTCACTTAGAAAAGAATGAGCATTGTCAATCTCAAAAATTTGATTTTCAATATCAAAACATATGAAATAACTGCCCCTATTATTATCCCTAACTAAAAAAGTATCATCAGGTACGAAATTATGAATGTCTCTAACGCCGACTAAATGATCAACATTACTGTAACTAGAATTGTCACTATCGCTCCCACTAAGAGTGTTTTTATCTATATCATTTCGAATCGGGTCTTCACTTACACTGGTATTTTCAATAGAACCAAGGCTGCCCATTGATTTACTTAGCCCATACCCGTATTCTAACTCCTTTTTTTTGGACAACATCGAGTTGAACCACCCTTTTTCCATAAAGCCTTGTTGCACATATTTACATGAAAAATACAATATATGAATAGTCATTCGATAAAAAATCATTTGAATATTTCATTTACTATCCTAATACGCATCCAAATACAATCACTAGGGTTCTATTAACAAAAAAAACAAGTAGGTGTTGTTTAATTATTTCTTTTTTCGATTTGAATT